AGAATCCCTCTAACACTTCAGTTACTGGTTTATGAAAAACCTTAGCCGCATATCCAGACCACCAAGTGTGAAAATCCTTAGTCACTAGGCAAGAAAGCTCGAAGGGCCTCAAAGGAGCCAAAAAGTTCTTCATTAATTTTATCCACTTCCTCAATATCCTCCTTTTGTCTAAATATCCTCCTCAAAAGAAATTTCTTATTGCTCGTATACATGATTGTGCATGGGACACCCTGAACTAAACCGAACTCTCTCGCCGCAAAATGAGGTGAATACAATTCAACCCCACAGGTCTTGTTCGGTGAATCCATAGATACCTGATAATGTAAATCCCTGGCCACTAAGTAGTTGGCCCAAAGAGTCAGGAACAATGGATATTCAGGAGTATCACTAGAAGGAGGATGAGAGGAGTCATGTTTAAACAGAGGGGGACTTCCCAAGTGGACAACCTGCTATCAAAATGGATGCCCGTCGATGAATTTACCATTTCTCGTCCATCATCTTTTTTGAAATGCAATACCGAAATTAGAAGCATATAGCCTTTACCTATCCCACTCACCGACCTCGTCCAGACATTGCATTTCCAGTTAGCGCGGTCGGCCAGTTTATGAAGACCCCTCGAGTTCTTCACTGGGAAGCTGTTATACGTACGGTATCTGAAGAAAGCTCCCGGACAAGGACTGTTGTATAAGCTCCATGGGCATTCGCGTATTGAAAGTTTGTCAGATGCTGATTGGGCTGGTTCTCCATTAGATAGGAGCTCCACTATCGGCTATTGTACATTTTTGGGAGGGGGTCAAAGTAAAAAGCAAAGTGTAGGTGCTGAGGCAGAGTAAAAAGCTATGGCCCATACTGTTTGTGAATTATTGTGGCTTAAATCTTTGTTGCAGGAATTGAAAGTTTTGGTTGAAGAGCCCATGCGGTTATATTGTGATAATCGGGCCGCTTCTCATATTGCCAGCAATCCAGTCTTTCATGAGCGGACCATAAACATTTTCTCTCAAAGAATAGGGCAGTTGCCACTGTACAAGAAGGTGTTGATTGAAGCATGCACAGCTTGGGAATAGGGCAGAGCGCGTACCACCATTGTTGCATGTGGGTATGAGGCATCCGCAAAGGCCTTCTCGGGATGTCTAACGAGAGCCAAACGTTCCCCATACCTTTTTTTTTTGCGGTTGTTTTCTTGCTTCTACCTTCCCTAGTAGCAAGATATCTTCCCTCCCATTCGATGTGAGTCCATCCGAGTCTGTTGTAATTTACTTCTAGGCAGTGGCAGTCCTACTTGCAGCTGTTGGGAGTGCCCTTGGGTTTTTCTTCGAGCGAGCCAGTATGAAGTAGAGGAAGTACTTGAGTGTCTTCACTATGTGTTAAGCCAGTAAGCTCTCCGGGCGTTTTCAAACCTTTACTTTACTCTGTTTGAAGTCCATTAAGCAATCCTTAAGGCAAGTTTGAAGGGATCCCTATTTTTTACCTGGGTCAGAACGAGATTTTCACTTTTTAAAAAGTAGCTAAACCCACTGCCAGACCTAATCTAATCCATGTAGATCTAATAGGTCCATAGTAGGGAAGAAAGAGGTAGGGTCCATTTTCCTTTCGAGCCTGTCCTTGATCCCCCTGACCCTGAGATAAGGTCCCTGCCATCTAGTGAAAGGGAAAGGTCAAAAGCAGATATTTCACTAGGGGTAGTTGGTTCCTCGGGTTAGAGATATGTCTTTTCTACGGGTCTTTTGATAGGGCCTTTCATAAAGCGGTGTATAAGGCGACGGCTAAGGTATATATATGGGATAAGGCAGATATAAGGCTTGCTTTATATAGCTTTAGTGTAGTGTATACCCTAATCAGCGTATACTATCGGGGAGATATCAGTAGGGGAAGGAGTATCTCACGCTATCAGGATTCAAGCTATTTTACCAGGCACCACGGAAGAAGGATTTTTTGCCAAGGCAGGTCCATTTTTTTTATTATAGTCCCAGTTCAATGATAAGCCTTTTCCAATATCCAATATGGGAAAAAGGGGAATCCCCAGCTTTTCTTTTAAGAAAAAAGCTATCTTTTAATCCCGAGAAAAATGCTACAATGTCACAATTCCTTGATAGACACCCCTTCAAATGGGACATCTTTCCTAAACTGCGTCTCTTTCGTCATCAACAGTATAGTCAGTGGTACCCTATCTAGTTCCTTACTACTTATTATCATGTCCGCTTCCGTCGTTTGATCTATTTTATACGCTAAAATTCCATCTCTCTTTCTTATTCAATTAATAGTTAGCCGGCCTATCTTCTTCCACAATAAAAAGCTCTTCGGAATCACTTGCTATTGGCTGGGCTACACTTTCTTGCCTTAGGGCAATCAGGTCTTTCCCTTAACTAATGCTAATGCGGGATCAGTTATTCCGAACAGTCTATTGACTCCCGAACAACTCTATCTTTCCAGGAATCCACTGAAACTTCCCTGTCTGGCCTATCCCAGACAGCTATGGAAGCTGCTAGCTACCTTCTTACCTTTAGAGTAGCCCGAGATGAGTGAGAGGAAGAAAGGCTCTCTTTGTCATAAAATGAATTCTATTCAACTTGATACAATACAAAATAGGGCAACATTCGTCTTACAAAAGCTAGATCAAAAAGCGCCGACAATGTCTCCAGGGCTAAGGCTAAAGTGATTCACCGAGGAGTATTATGTTCTGCCTTTTATACCTAGCAGCTCTATTGTAAAGGAATAATGTATGGTTTTCTCGCAAAGCGCTTCTGCCCCTGGGCATTGATTGGGGCTGCTAGAAAAGACTTCTCCTCTCCCAAAAATAAAAGGGGATTTGAACATGAACCCAAGGATATCTATCCATATTTTCCCTTCTACCAGTTTCAGTCATAATAAGTAAGAAGGCCTTCTTCTTTGATTCGCCTCTATTGTGGATCTGTTTTAAGCTCAATACCGCTAGTGGGACCTAAGAACTCTTCCTTTACCGAGGCTCCTCTTCCTTCCTAAACATCCCCATCTACCAAATGCTATAGGTGGCTGGCTCATAGGAATCTCGATCGGATCGGCTCAAGCAAGGAGAAGGAGATCAACTAGCTCGGATGCTAGTTATGGATCAAAGGCTGAAGCTGTAACTCTAAACTCTGCATCCGGATCTTTTGAACCAAGCTAAGGTTACTCGTGAATCGCAGTATGTAGCTGGGCTCAGGGATGCTGGTCTTGCTCTAGATCACGAAGGAATCTGCCTATCGCTCTGATTTCCGCTCCGGTATCTCTATCTGTGTTTATGGTGCTATAGAAACTGTTCTGGGTCTCGAAAGAGTAGGGACTTTTTGCTTTGCCCAACCTAACCCCATAAACTCTATTTTTATAGAGAGCCCTATGGAACAGCTCTTCATCCTTCAATAAGAAGCGCCTTAGCCCTTAGCTACTAAGCTTTCAAGAGGTTTTCGATTCCATTCTTCCGATCCCGTGTCTTTCTTTCTTTTACAAACCATATTAGGCCAGCCTCACAGTATGAACAGGTAGGGGCAAATCAAGCGCATTTTGTGCCATCATTTGTTTTTCCAACAGCAGGGAAGCGCACATGAATTCGTGAAGAAGGTGTTGTCGCGTTCGGAGGCAAAATGGAATTCAAAAAGCGGGCAGCACCGTTGACATTCGACCAGACCTTGGAACTAACTTCAAGCTGTGGAAGGCCCTATTCAAAAACGGTTTGTATGCCCGTTTTTACTAAACGAAAACGTCTTTTTGATAGCATCACTGATCTCTCATCCATAGTAGTCCTTATCTAAGGGGTTTCCTTACCCCTTTTTTTCTTCGACTTTTTTATTAGTGCTGGTTCTCCGGTAAGACATGAAATCTTTCTATTTCCTTTATGTTCTCTGTCTCTTCTAGCTTGATTCGATCCTGGCCCTGGCTAATTCTTTTTTTAGTGTTGCCAGTCTGAATAGAGGTTTTCTCTGTCTAATAACCCCCCCGTTGCCTTACCCTGGATATGAGTATATCCATCTCTCTAACGTTTGAGAATGGACTTCTTCAACATATCTCAACATAGTAGAGAGAACCGGCTATATTGGGATTTCCGGGGATGGAGATTCTAGTCAAATACCAGATATCTCTTTATAGTGTATATGCTGGTATTTTCTCTGTAATCTCGTTAGAAGATAGACCTTCTTATTCTAAAGGGTACTATAATGTTATATACATTTCCCTCTTTATTCTAAAGGGTGAGGGTCTTGTTATATACATTTTTCCCCGAACTGTTCCCTTAGGTGTTCTTGTAGTTCTATTGGTTTGAGTCTTTTAATAGTGGGTCTTCTCTTGTAGTATCCTCCTCCGACCCTGATTAGGTGGCTCCTTCTCTGGCTTCAGGGTAACCTAGTCCACTCGCCTTGTCGATTGACCGAGCTGTTGATCGTCCTTTGATTAGTGCCGCTGCCTTCTTTCCCGTGATTAGTGGCTTCTTTCCTGGTCGTCGACTTAATCCAATCCAATCAATTGGATTGCCTGAATCACGAGTCTTATATACTGTGTTACGATCACCTCAACTCTTTCTGGCAGGAGTTCGAGTATCGGTGGAAGAACAAGCCTTTCTTCCACGACCACCTTTACTTTCCTTCAAAAAGGGATCGTGAGAGCGGTTATTAGCCAATGCGTCAGCCTGTGTGTTTTGTCTTCGACATACTGTTGCTCCGTCTGCAGATTTCGGAGGTGTAGGGCAAGATGTGCAGTGCAAGTCGAGTGAGGTAGAGCATCATTCATAGGCGAGCAGCCGAGTTGTCCCATGTCTAGTCGAGTATGCGAGCGGGAAGATCCATCTCAGACAGAGCAAACAACGAAAGACCGATCCAGATTCACCTCAGCGATTGACCTTGTCCGTAGATTGTTACCAACAGAGGACCGGGCAGTTGATCATCGAAATTCCAGATTCAAAATTCCCGGCTTTCCTTCGCCAATCAAATGCGGGACGTACTACTGATTGATTCCAGACCAGTTTGTTTGACCGGGGAATCCATTTTTTTTAATAGAACGGAAAGCAAGCAAAGCGAATTCCAATGATTCGAGATCTGGATAGTGCACTGAGCGAAGCAGCAGAAATTGGACCTAAAGCGCCGACGCTTGTCCGCCGACTCCTCCATTTATAGATCTCTATTCTATGATGGACGAAATACAGCCTCGAGCTATAGTAGCCGAGCCCTATGAGAGCTAAGCTCCTCTTTTGGCTTAAGAAAGATGGTCATAAAAACGAGATCTTTCATCAGCCAGGCCAGACCAGGTGACATACTCCAGATGAGTGGCCGATCCCAATTGCTGAGGAAGATCCAGATTCTGATTCAGATTCAGTCGCAGGCCATATTGGGATGAAAGGAAGGTAAGCCGCTTCACCTCTGTCCGCCTATCCTCTTTTATCTGCCTTTGTTGCCGCTTCCAGACATGGGAGAAATTAGAGGAATGAATGAGGTACTGCTGACCAGGTGAGAGAGATATTCCCAATTGCACCAGCAGAGCCGGAGTAAGCGGATTGGCGTTATCAGATCCAGATGAGCTCAGAGCCATAGCCTATGCGAGCCTTACCAGAGCTCTTGTACATTTTTCAGTTTACCTATGAGAGATCCGGTTTAAAAGGCCTATTTGATAGACTTCTTCTCGGTATAATCACCTAAAAAAGAGCTTGAAGAGGGGCTTCGACCACTTAACTTAAGAAAATTAGCCACTAGACCGAAGAGGTGTCGCTTAAGGACACAGAGAGACTTCGAACGCTAGGTGCTTTTCAGCCTTCTTATCAAGACTTGTAACTGGACCCTAGTACCTCTCTCACTGAGAGAACTGGCATAGTCCTACTAACTAAACAAAGGAAGGCATATAGACCCCGTCCCTCTCTCCTTCCTTTCCTACTAGACTCGATCATGACCTGTCGGAGAAATGCCTAATTCCCCGCTCAGGGCGGGACTACTTTAATAGAATAAGTTTGCTATTGAATCAGCTGTGAGAGAGGTTCTATGAAGGAAATATCACTACGGAAGGCGCTAACAAACCGACTATTCATAGGCTTTCTTCCTTCAGCTTGAAAGCGGTTAATCCGGATCCATTTCATAAGTGGACTCTCCCGGGGAATATCAATCTCAAAGGTCTTCGCTCGGTTCCATAGTCCAATCTAAAGCCTGTGAGGCTGGAAACTTCTACAACAATATTACATATTCCCATCACCACAAGAAAAGTAAACGATACAGTAAATGGAGAATCCCCCTTTAAATAGGTTCACTCTCGGTTAATTCCATGCTCAAGGGGTAAAGCCAGTCGTCCTTCTGAAAGGTCCTCTTCTACGGCTCAAGGTTCAAGCTAAATCAAGTTCCTTTTCTCACTCAAGAGAGGCAAGTCAAATAAATGCTTTAAGGAAAGACTTCCCAGCGCAGTCAAACAAGATAGGATTCTCAACACAGGATGGGATAAGTTCCGTGGACAAGGCGAGCTACCCATTGTTCCCACGCCTATTAGTTTCTGGCCAAGACCGTATGGCGTTCGAGTCGAAAAACCCTAAGCCACCAATCTGGAGTAGGACTCCTGGTAGGTCCTCCCCCCAATTAGGTCAAATTTGAAAGACCTTCGGGGATGGGCGAAGAGTCCATCTCGTGACAAAACAAAGGAAGGCTGGTACGCGTAGATAGTAGGTCGTAGATCAGGTAAGAGATCGCTACTCTCATCTTAAAATAGGGCGAGAGTCTCTTGCTCGGTTTTTTCTATTTTTCTTGCTTTCTTTGGCGGAGTAGAGCCCTATTCATCTATAAAATTCCCAAGTAGGGATGGATGAGACATCGAATGAGAATTTTCCAGCGAAAGCTGGTTTTTTTATCCCTTGCCTTCTCAAGGGTAAGCTCATCATGCTCGAAAAGGTCTCTTCGATAAAATAACCCTGAACGCGATTTCTCAATCTGTTGATATATTTCTCAAGCCTGAGCTTCATCTTCTGTTGTTGAGTATGCGGCGGATGGCTCGGATGCAGATGCCCATTCCTTAACGGGCTCTCCTCTCTATGGTTAGCTAGCCCCAAAAAAGTAAACAAGGGCAAGGTTAATACTTACTTTAACTGAATGCTCGCTTAAGGCCTCTACGAGTAGGGCTTTCTATTGGCTAGCCGGATTCCTAAAAGAATAGTGGTTTCCCGGGAGGACTTACTTTGATTATGTAATAGACGGCTGGCCAGGACAGTACGAAGCCTCTCAGATCGCGTTAGAACGACTTATACGCGTTCGTTCTTAAGCAATTAAGCATTTATAGAATAGAGCGAAAAAGGGCTTTCGTGTGTGCTTGGGGGAGTCGATCGTTGTCAAGGATTGGTCTATGCAAATGGTGTAGTTGCTCATTTTTCTCCACCCATTTTATCATAATGATCTTCCGATGGATAAGGGGGATCTTCCAGAGAATATAGATCTACTGGAAAAGAGATATTCGTTAGAGAATGGAGATCGAAAAAAGTCTTTTGGTAGGCGTTCTCTTTCTGCTATCTTTCCCGAAGGGCCTACGGGACTCTTTCTCCACGGGATGCAGCTTCTCTTGTTGAGGCGAGCCCGGTTGCTTCGTAAGTTAATAGGGGTGAGTTTCGCTAATGAATTGGTGTTTTGAGTGGTGGTATAAATGGGGCTCTGTAGGCCCCATTGCCTTGTTGTTGTGTAGTTTTTCTTTTCGAGTGTTGGAGCTGAGCTGATTGGAGCTTGGGATTTCCTTAAGCGAGTTCAAGGAAGTGACGTGAAGGTAGCCTTAGGTAAGGAGCTGACGAGATAAACGGGTCTCCACGTCTTTTTTTTGGTAGTGGGGGATCACTCTGGGCTAAGATAGTCTCTTAAGTGCTAGCGTAGCGGGAGAGCAAATAGCAATGAACCTTATCTACAGTATTAGTTCCCTCCTACCAAGAAAAGAACTACTAGAGCTCTCTATGCGAGGAAAAGGGTACAGATAGGCGGATTGACGCATCTGAGCAGGCAGGGAATACTTAGTGCTTGGAATATGAATGCTATGAGGCTTGGGCGAGAGAGCAGGTCTAGGAGGCCTAGATATTGCATCATGTGAAAGCAGCGCTAAAAGACCAATAAGAGCTGTAAACAAGTGAGATAGGCACGAAAGGGGGGCATTCTGGGGATGTCTTTCATCAGCCAGCACCTTCAACAGCCAGTGGGACAGATGCCGACACAAATTCGATTCCAGATTCAAGATAGGGTACACGACCGATGACCAGGCAGGGCGGGATGAAGCAAGCAGCAAGGGATTGGCTGAATAGAACAGATGCGACCGGGAATGGGATATTGAATGGAAAGAACGAAAGCGACGTACGTACTGGATTGACCAGCGTGTGCCAACTACTCTACTTCCCTATTTCTTGCTTTTTCACCTCCCCTAATTGGTGCACTCTTTCCCCCAATTCACCGATAGAGAAGAAAGAGATAAGCAATGTCCGGACTAGACCAGCGGACCAAGGTTTTTTTTCGTTAGCCAAGCGCGCCCATTACAGCGCCTCTATTACAGAAGCGAAAGCGACGCGCCCTATTGACCAGCCGAAGAGCATCCTTATAAAAGAATGAATGGGAAGCAGGCCCGGTCTATATTGCTAGAGTTATCTTTACTTCACCCCCTCTATTCTTATATTTGAATTCCGTCTCTAAGCTTCCCCTTTAGTGCCCGCTGAGACTCCTCTCGACTATAGTTGAATGGAAGTTTTATTTCCTAAGTCTCAAATAATGTCTTTTATTGAGTCCCCATAGTGCATTCCCCTACATAGTCTGTAGAGTAATTTCTCAGTAAGAAGGATTGCAATATATATAAGAGAATTCCAGATTGAAGATCTCTTGACCCCATATACGATCCAGTTCTACATCTTAGCGCTGAACTAATGAATAGAGATTGAGCTTCACTTCGCGAGTCGGGAATGGCCTCATTTATTAAAAAGTGCTAGCGTTGACAAGAGATGAGCTAAAGAGGTGGCCGGGCAGTTGACCAGACCCTACCACATACAGACAGCAAGCAAGAGCTGTGCCGGCTTATCCGGCAAATGAAATTCTTGTCACCCCAAATGCTACTACCTCTTTGCTAAGCACAGGAATGCTTGATCGAGAAAAGAAAGCAAAGAAGCAGCAGGATACGGAATATGAAGGGGCTGGGGGTAGAGCCAATAACCAATTGAAGAGTTACAGACTACAGTATAAAGCCCTCAATCATGCTCTTGCCAGTGGCATAGATTGTATATACTCTCGCCGATTAAGGCAAATTCTGCGCTCCACGAAAAAACATAGGGGAGGGGGTCGTCCCTGGACTTAAGGAAGGCAAAACAAAAAGTGCCCCTATGACTCTGGTTCTAGTGAAAGCGATGAAAGAGTATAGCTGTGCTCCAGTTTTTCGGGTAAAGGTTATACGGTGAAGAGCCCGTCAAGGCGACCTTATTAAAGAGAACATTCGGTAAATAAAAGCCTATGGTCATCTCGTCCTTAGTTGCCGAATCTAATGGAGGTTTCAATCCGACGCCGTAATTTGAAGGTAAAACGAGGCCTCGACGGAGATGATGGATGGGAACTCCTACTCTGACTATAGTTGCGATCTCTAAGCGGGATTTTCAGTCATCTATCCCTTTTCTTTCCCTAGCGAGTGAAGAACGAGTGGATGTTTTGAACGAGTGTTGAGCGAGTGAAGTGCCCCATAAGCTATAAGGGCGAGCTATATGTATAAATTCCGTGAGCAGCGATTGAACTGAACGTTCCAAGTGCATCCAGCAGGAATCGAACCTACGAATTTGCCCGGTTGGTATAGGTTGGGCGCTTTAACCATTCAGCCATGGATGCAAAGATACTCCGCGAGTGAACTAGGTTTTGGTATTCCTTCTCGAGCTTCTATTTCTTCCGTTAAAGGAGATTCGGGAAAAGATGGAATAGGAAGACGTGTTTCCAGAACAAACAAGATACGGGTTGAGAAGGGGGAGTTAGCAAAGTTAGACAAGATTGGAATGGGCATAGGAACATGTATTGATGTACCAGATCGGCTAATGCTCCCAGGTTGATGCGATGTATTCCACCAGTTGACTGAAGACTTTATTATTGGTATATCGATCGGTCCAGCACGGATTGAAATAGAAGCCGGTTCGACAGGAAGCTTTTGAAAACGCAGTGCACCCAGGTAAATAAGGAACGAGATGAATACAGAGGTTAAACGAGCATCCCACACCCAAAAGGTGCCCCACATAGGTCTTCCCCGAAACCCCCCAGTAACTAAGGTAAACAACGTAAAAAAAGCACCCATTTCTGTACCGGTTCCGGAAGAGCGAAGAAAAAGGGGATGTTTTGTTAATAGGAAAAAGAAAGTGTTTATAGCCGTAGCGATATAAACAAGAATACTCATCCGAGCCGCAGGAACATGTACATATTAAATACGAGAATTTCCACCTTCTTGAAGGTCTAGTGGTGCTACCCAAAGACTTAAATGAATAGCCATCGCTGTTAAGAACAACCGAGATCCAATGACAATTTGCGCGTAGCTTCTGGTCTTTGACATCAAAAAAGAAGGTTGTAATAACGAAACGGACATGTGAGAATTTGGTCCTAGCTAGTGGAACAAGAAAGACATGGATCTATATTCAATACGCAATCAAAGGATTTCCCCCAACGAAGAATTCCCCCTGCTTTGTTTTCGCTCCGCTCGTGCGTGGCACTCCTTGCTCGCGGAGCGGCATACCGAAAAAAGAAAGGTTTTGGAAGAAAAAAAAGTAGATTCCCTTTTGTGACCAAGAGCCCATCCTTGATCCAAGCCAAGTTTTGCATTCCTTAGCTTGGTGCAAAAGGCTTCTCGCAGGTCCTTTTTCAAGCCCATCTCGAATACGATGCGGTAGGGTACTCGTGACCCTGCTGGTGGCTGCCACTGCCTCACACTTAAATGCCGCCAGCTCTGTCTTCCTACTTAAGGCATCCGCGACCTGGTTGGTCCGTCCAAGCTTATACTCTAGCACCATATCAATCAAACTTGGCAAGTTTGTCTTGCTTGCCATCGCCCCTGTTTTGGCGTGAGTTTCTTCTGGGTCAGGAAGTCACTCGTCGCCACATTATCCGTCTTGACCACAAATCGTGACCCGCCTCCACTCAAGTAGTGCACTATTGCTGTCATCTCCTTCTCTTGGACCACGCCTTTCGGTCTCATTGAGCTTTCGGCTCTCATATGCTACTGGGTTACCTTATTATACTAGCACACCGCCTATGGCATAGTCTGACGCATCCCTGAGTAGTTCAAATGGCTTAGTGTGATCTGGCAACTGCAATACGGGGTCATCAATCACTGCCTGCTTTAGGTCCTCAAAAGCTCTTTGACACTATTCCGATCAGTGCAGTGCCATGATCGGTCCGTACGTCCTTCTTTAGGAAATTTTTGAGTTGAGCAGCCCTCTTCGAGTAACTTACGATGAATCTTCGGTAATAGTTCACGAGCCCTAAAAAGATCTTAGCTCACTCACCTTGGTAGGTGCTTGCCACTCCTCGATGGCTCTGATGCCCATCCGATGCCCGGATCCCCGTCTGTCCAAAGCAGCATTTCTCTTTCTTTACTTAGAGGTGATTCTTCCCTAATACCTTTAAAACGGTCCGGAGGTGGCTAACGTGGTCGTTTAACGGATAGCTATAGCCCACGATCAAAGTATACCACCAGTCGTCTAAGTACGGGTGGAATAGCTCATTGTGGAGGGTGCAGAACGTGGCAGGGGCATTGGTGAGTCCAAAAGGCATAACCAAATCAAGCGCCCCTTCATTAGTAAGGTTGCTTGCTTGTCACACAGGTCGTCTTTGGCTCGTCTCCTTCCCGCGAAACGCACTTGGTAGTAGCCCAACCGTAGATCCAACTTCGAGAAGTATCTCGCGCTTATTGATTAGGGCGAAGAAGTCTGCAATCAAAGTGGATACTTGTTCTTGATGGTTAGGTTACCTTGTTGAGCGCCCGATAATCAATGCACAAGGCTACCGCTTCTTCTGGAATAAATAAAACAAACAGGGGCTCCCCCCAGCAAGATAGGGAAAAACAGCCTTGGAGGCTGGAATATAAATAGGCCTCAATGAGTTCCTGAAATGGATTCCTGAGCTCAACCAAACCCCTTAACTAATAGATGCTAGTTGGGGGGCCATCTGCGAAACCCAGCCCCAGTCTAAGTAAAAGGGGGTTTGGCTCCAGGCTCCAACTCGATCTTGTGGTAGACTGCCCCTCCTAGGGGGCACTTGGCAACTCACTCGTGGGGCATGATATCCCAAAATTCCTCAAGTACTTGCAGCACTTCCTGAGAAAGAAGTCGTCTTGGTATTGGATCCGCTCTTCTGTTAGCATGAACATGAATTAGATTCTATTCGTCTTCTTTATTCTTAAGAGAACCCCCCACCCGAACCATTCTTAAGACCACCAAGCCCTCTCGAATGAGTTCTACTATAGAAGCTTTCAACGTACATCCAGGGACAAATCTTTCACTCACTGAGAAGTGAAACCCTGTGACTAGATCGTCCTGAAGACGGATGCGACGG